TCGTTAATGGTTGATCCAATTTTATGGATTCACCCTCTGAAACAAGAACTTCTGGCCCCGGAGGGATAATATCAACCACTTCACGTCCATCCGACGGATCTGTTATGGTTATTTCATACCCCCCTTTTTCTTTTCGTATGATTTTACTTACTATGCCCGACCCTGTAGCATTATAAACTGTATTGTTACTCTTGCTTCCGTCGGGATAAATCTGTCCCCTTCCCCTATTACCCCCTATGTATATAGGATATTTTAAGAAGTGAACATCTTTCTTAGTAGCGGGGTCGGGGGAAAGAATAGGAAAGGTGATTTCACTATATTTCTGACCGGGGACAGGCCCTATCACAAGAATATTTTGTTTATTAGGGCGATAGCTCTGAAAAGACAAATTGCCTATCTTTTCTTTCATCTCGGGAGAAATACGATCGGGAGGAGCTAATTCAAACCCCTCCGGTAAAATAAGAACAGCCCCCACATTCAAACCCCCTTTCTTACCATTAGCAAGAACTTGTTTCACTTGCTTATCATAAGGAATTCGAACAACTGCTTCAAATACAGTATCCGGGAGTACCGCCTGTGGAACCTCAATATCCACGGGCTTGTTAGCTAAATGGCAGTTGGCACAGACAATACGCCCAGTCGCTTCTCGTGGATTTTCATAACCCTGCTGCGCAAAAATGGGATATGCACTTGAAATGGATGTCCGAGTTATGATATATATCATGAGTGATACGGAAATAGATCGAGTAATATGTTCCTTTATCCAAGAAAAAGTCTTTCTAGTTTGCATGGTCTGATCATTGATCTGAAAATTTCTACAATAAATTTGGCGGGTCTCTAGTATAGTTCCCTGTCCACGATTCTGCTATTTATTGGAATCATTTTACTAGAATACTATAGTATAAGTATACTATGAAAATAGTATGAAAATCGCCTGTTTTTAATACTTCTGTAGAGCTACAAAGCAAGAAACATTCTAATTGGATTAATATCGGCGGATCTTTTATCAATCATTCATTGAATGATAAATAACTACAAGTGACGGAGATACACGATTTAAATAATGAAAAATCCAATATTTAAAAATAGTATCGAGAATAACTGGAAAAGTGGAAACAAGACCAGATATAATTTGATCATTATGACCAAATCCAAAATCTTTGTAGACAGAACCAATCATTAGTTCCCAACCATGGGGTGAATGAAATCCGATACATAAATCGGTTAATAAAAGAATAAAAAAAACTTTGACTGTATCACTTAAGTTATATAGGAATTCTTGAGTCCAAGAGTTAAGAATAACAAGTTCTTGATTACCTAAAATAGAATAACCGGTTAGAATAACAAAACAGATTAGATTTGTTGAGAAGTGCAAAATCGTATGGATACGATCCTCATTGTGTATCTTGATTAATTGGATCGTTTCTTTGTGGATTTCTATAGGAAGCTTTTGTAGATGTGTCTCCGAGTATTCCTTGATCATTTCTTCCAAGAAGAGGATTTCCTCTAATTCTATGAACTTTTCTAGAAAAGTTTTTTCTTGCATATCATTCAAAAAATTTTCGGATTGACCCGTATTCGACCAACTAGTAACCCAAGATTCCATACTTTTAGTAAATGAGAGAGAAATCCACCAGGGCAGAAATACTATAGATGCAAGATACAAAAGAGGAGTGAATGCTTTCTTTTTTGCCATTTTTAACCTGTGAATTTTTAATTAACCCACTCCATTTGTCGACTCTATGTGATCCAATATTTCTTTCAAACCAAACATGAGTTCTAGACAAGGTATCAAACCTATGAATCTATTTTCTTTGTGATTTTGTTTGAATCTAGAAAGAATACAGAAATAGACTAAGACTCCACTTGGAATTCGACTGAAGAAATAATACAAAATTGTGTTTCCAGATATATCAATTCATCAAATTCCAAACAAAACACGTGTCTCCTTTCGATCAATGAACAAAAGAAGTCCTTTAAGGAATGAATATTGTTGAGATTTGGAGACGTAAAGAACTCTTTTTCTATCAAAATATCAAATATTTCAAAAAAATTCAAAGGAGTTTCCATAGTCAAGAATAGAATAATTGAGAGAAAGATATTGTGATGATCAAAAAATCGATTGACAAAAAGAAAAGAATTTACAAGATATGATTTATCTGCATCTAAAGTATCACTTAGTTATAGAAAAAACAAGATTCTTGTATTTTTCCCTCCTGCGGAGAAAGCATTTGTTCTTCAGCCCAATCCCTTTCTCAAAAGACTTCAATTGGTACGCGCAAGAAATAGGCCAATTCCGCGGCTTTTTGTTCAATTTCTCGTGGAGTCAAATTCTCATCAGTACGGGTCAACGGAATAGCCCCCCGGCCTCTGATGTCCATATAAAGGATACGGCGAGCATAAATACCCTCTTTAACTTCTATTCTAACGGATTGAATATCTTTTATACGGAATCGGAGGAATATGCGACGATTTTTTCCAGGAAATCCCCACCGAAAAATACACACCATTCCTTCCTTTCTATCGAATTGATCATAACCACTACCTACATTCCAGGAAATTGTGCACCACAAGTAGGAACTAATAAAGAGACCTGCGATCCCGTAGAAAGACATGACGATCCCTTGTGGAAAAAAAAGGATTTGCTGAGACGGAACAAAAGATATCAAATTTCTACCAAGATAACTGGAAGTTCCAACCAATAAGAATCCGAATGAACCTAAAAAAACGATAAGCGCCCAGCAAAAATTACTTAGTTTTCGAGACCCCGTTATAAGTTCTATCCATATATGTTCTGATCGCCAACTCATACTTGATCCGATTGCATTTTATTGGAATTGAGAGAATACCCAAAATGGTTTTGACTTTACTTTTTTGTTTCCGAATGAACTTTCATCAACTAGCACTAGTTTAATGTGAACTAGCACTAGTTTGATGGGAACCTTTAGGAGTAATTCCTCAAATTGGTTAGATCTAAAATAATAACACACCCTTCCTATGATCCCAATATACAGATATACATATAGATCCGCCAACTTTACATTTTGGGTATCCAGCAGTCCTGATCTATTTCAAACTAGTTGGAATTCAGTTACCCATAGATCATTTTCTGCAGGCATAAGAGCTTTTTCCTTTATGTTCGTCAGAAATCACATGTTCTACCTTATTTCATTTCCCGAAATAAATATATGGGTTATGCTATAAGTCTAAGTTTCAAAAAAACGGATGAGATTGGGTCCCCTCAGATCTAAAAAATCTTGTTTTTTTGAACATGAAGAAATAAAGAAGCCATTGCAATTGCCGGAAATACTAGGCCTACTAAAGGTACAAAAATAGAGGGAAATTGGAAAGTTGTCATAAAATGGGTACCTCGATTTACTATTTGTACCTGTTCTTATTGTTTTTAATATCATATTTATTATTTATACTAATTATAATTAATAATTGTAATTAGTATGAATTCGTAGTTATTATGAATTCATTCAATTTGAAAATTCTTATTACAGATATAAGTATCTAATTGAGTATATAGAATAAGTCCAAGGAATGTAGAACACAAAAAATGGACTTATTCGTCTATCTACATGAAAGATACATATGATAATCCATTTGATTATTTTTCTTCATTTCTTTGTGTTTTGTTATTGTCTTCGAATTTAATATTAATAGGAGTTTCTTACAAATTATTGAAAGATTCATTAGAATGCGGCACAACCGGGATTTTTAGTGAAAATAGGATTTTCGGGGTATGAAGAAAGATACAAAACCATACATCTATTTTTTTATATATTGGAATTTGATTCTATACCTAAGACAAAATTCGTTTTATTTGCCTAATTTCACGAAAGGAAGAACTCGTGTTTTTATCTTGTTGATAGAGACTTCTTAATTAGTAATCAGGAATCCAGGTAAAAAAAAGAGTTATCCACCACTTTTTAGTCTTTTTACAATTAGATCTTAGGTCACCAAAGAAAACTTCATTCTTAGTTACTTTGATTCCGATAAGCAAACTACTTGTTTGCTACAAATAATTGAACCTAGTGCATTGAATTGGAATTCAAGGGAAAGAAGGCGTGGAGCTTAAATAACTCACTCAGAACACTTTTTAAAAGATTACGTGGTACGATTAGGTCAAATAAGCCCTTCTGGAATAAATATTCAGAAGCTTGTGAACCTTCGGGTATCGTTTTATTCAATGTTTGTTCAATTACTCTTTTACCCGCAAATGCAATGTAGGAATTTGGTTCTGCAATAATAATATCTCCCAACATACCAAAACTAGCTGTTACCCCGCCGGTAGTCGGAGATGTAAGGATTGATACATACAATAACTTTTTATTTGATTGGTAATCATATAAGGCAGACGAGATTTTAGCCATTTGCATCAAGCTCAAACTTCCTTCTTGCATGCGCGCCCCCCCCGAAGCGCACACTATAATAAGAGGTATAAATTGATTGGTAGCGTACTCAATCAAACGGGTTATTTTCTCCCCGACTACGGAGCCCATACTACCCCCCATAAATTTAAAATCCATAACCCCAATTGCTACGGGAATACCATTTAGTTGACCTACGCCTGTTTGAACAGCCTCGGTTAATCCTATGTTTCTTTGATAAAAATCAATACGATCTTTATAAGTCTCCTCCTCCGAATGAAATCCAATGGGATCCCCGGAGACCATGTCTTCATCCATAGGATCCCAAGTACCGGGGTCGATCAAAACTTCGATTCTTTCTGAACTACTCATTTTCAAATGATATCCACATTGTTCACAAATATTAATTTGTGATTTCAAAAGTTTCTTATAATTTAATCCATAACAATTTTCGCATTGAACCCACAACTGCTTGTATTTTTGAGTTTCATCGAAATCGCTAGCTCTTAGAGTTAAATCACTACTCTTCGCGCGGGTTCGGATACTGGGTTCACTACTAGTTTTACGTTTCTGAAAAACGCACCTAGAAATGTAACTGTCACTGCTATCACTTACAGTGGGTGT